CAAGCATAAATTTCTAACTCTAATTCTATTGTTAGAACAAGAGTTATTCTTGCGAATTATTTCTGATTCAAATCATTCAAAAAAGGGGTTTCTTGGTATCGCCACTTTTAAAATAGATGGAAAAAAATTGCGTCCAATAGGATTTGAACCTATACCAAAGGTTTAGAAGACCTCTGTCCTATCCATTAGACAATGGACGCTTTTCATTCCTATTTTATTCTTTCGCATTCTCCCTTTATCTTTTTTTTTGATAAAAAAAAATGAGAATTTTTTTAGTTTTTTTAGGTAAAAAAAAAAAAAAAGAATGCATATTCGAATGCATGATGCATATAGAATAAGGAATATGGGGCGGGTAGCGGGAATCGAACCCGCATCGTTAGCTTGGAAGGCTAGGGGTTATAGTCGACGTTAATTTATCATTCTTAACGTCTCTAATTCAAAACCGAACATGAAAATTTTGTTTCATTCGGCTCCTTTATGGAAAATTGATGTATTCCCAGAAACAAAAATAAGATCCATAACATCTATGTCAGCTTTTCTTATTAAAGACACCCAAAGCCACTCGCTTTCTAGATGATCCCTCTAGAGAAGGGGGATTCTATTATCCCAAATCCGTCTAATCTAGTTACTTCGTTCCCTATTTCCACTCGAGGGATCCTGAGGAAAACAATTAAATTTAATTTCCACCGAGCTAAAATAATATGCTGATGGTTCTAGTAAACCAAAACTACCATTTTCTAGCTATTTGGCTTTAATCTTAGCTTATACAAGACAAAAATTGAAGATCTAGTTACGATTGGAAATGCACTTATGTTTTTTATCTTCATCCATAGATCCTTTACTTATATTTATTAATTGGAAGATTTTATCCAATTTTTTTTTATTATGCTTCGTGACTCTATAACCCTTTTATTCAATTTCAATTGAACTTTGGATACAAATCGTGAGAATTTCTATTTTTCCTCAAATATGCTATTGAGGGGAAAAGGATTAAACTCTTTTTAGGAAATAAAGTTTTTTTGATCGGAATATGAAAAACCCGAAAGACCCCTTAACTTTTAAAGTTATTAATTGAACGAATCACACTTTTACCACTAAACTATACCCGCTTCATATTCATTATTATATATGAATATACCTTTTGTCGAACAAAGGAATGAGATGCTATCTTAATAGCATCAGACTCATTAAAATTTGAGCGTTGACACTTCATCCTCCCCGACCAGGGGTACTTGAAGTCGAAGTACGGAAAGTTTTTTAAAATAACCAAATTCTAATAAAGTTAGAATAAAGCAAAAAGTATCATTTTTCACTTGTTATAAGTCATTACTGACAGTCCAAAATTGAAGGAATTATTGAAGCTGGGCTATAACCACGCCGAATTCCTCATTTTTTTGACTTTCCCTTCAACCGACCCATTTTTGAATTTGAACTCGGATTAATTGGATCTTAAATGTTCAATGTCCCTTGAACAAATAAAAGAGTTATGTTATATATGTTATAACATATGTGTGTTTCATTTTTTATATTATATTATTTAATATCTGTATGTGCTTTTTTCCAGTTAAATAATTAACTAAATTGAGAAAAAATACTACTTAATTCAAAATACTACTTAATACTAATTCATAAATACTAAACTCAAAATTAATACTAATTAATAAATACTAAACTCAAAAAAAAAAAAAATGATTAATTTGAATATTCTTTCATTTTCATATTTTATAGTATATTTTAGAGTATTTTCTATAGTATTATATTACTAATACTAAGATACTAAGAAATTACACTTGGAATGGAGATAAAAATTGTCTTTATTGTTACTTCAATAACTTCAATAACAAGTATCTTTGATTTGATATAATAAAAACAAAAATCATTTGATCTATGAAATGATTGATTCATGAGAAGTAATGTAATAACCCGGCCTGGTTAAGTACTGGCCGGGGGAATGGACTTTTCTTACAAAATGAAAATCAAGGAAGTAAGGTTTTTCAATTGAAATCTTTTTTACTTCGCCTGTCACACCACATAAAAAATTTTCAATTTCAATTGGGAGAGATGGCTGAGTGGACTAAAGCGACAGATTGCTAATCCGTTGTACGAGTTATTTGTACCGAGGGTTCGAATCCCTCTCTCTCCGCTCCCCTCGATCGCTTCAGACTTTCAAAATCTTTTTTTTATTCCTCACGTCCAGGATTACGGCCCGGATCATTAGATAAGAATCCAAAGATGAAGAGAGAAACAAAAAATATGACTACTGTGTAAACAAAGAGTTTGAGAGTAAGCATTACACAATCTCCAAGATTTTTTTTTGAAAAGGGAAATAGATTGCCTATTTTTTATCACATACACTATGTTGACATAGTGCCCCAAAAAGAAACCAAAAAGAAAATGAAGTCTTTTCTTGAAAAAGATAATTTTTACTAATTTTTTGTTTTTGTAATGTAATAATAATAAGAAAAGCAAGATTCTGATTCCTTACATTACCAAAAATTTTTGGTATTTTTGGTCATATCCATTATTTGGTATTGTGGGGTCTTTAGAAAGTCCTTGTTTACTGGAAGGTCAGAACGAGGAAATAAGTTGATCAAAATTTATCACTGTGCTATTATTCAATATAATACAAGAACAAGAATTTCTATTAATATAATACAAGAACAAGAATTTCTATTTTCGAATGGAGGGTTCATAATGTAAAATTTATAAGATCTTATAAATTTTTAGAAAATTTGTTTCGTATAAATCATGAATTTTTCGGAGCATTAAAGATTTTATCGAAAACTTACAGCAGCTTGCCAAACAAAGGCTAAGAGCAAAAATAGTACAGGTATGACAGGCATAACATCTACGATAGGATTGAAAATGGCATAAGCCTCGGGCAATTTGCCGAAGAAAAAACTACTCGAAGAAAGGGTAAAATTAAGACAGATACAGATTAAACTAAAGATATTAAGCATAACAAACATTTCATTCTTGTAGATTAGAAAATTAGATTTCGATTGAGTTCTTTTTATGAGGGAAAAATGAAAAGGTAGGTCAAAAAACCTTCTTGTTCTTCGAACGCTCTCAAATCAAAAATCTTCCCTTTCATTCTCAAATGAGAATACAAGGAATTTTAGTTTCATACAATATCTTAATTTAATTTTATGGAATGATCAATCATTTTTTTTCTATATTTTCATGTGTTGAATCCTAGCAGTAATATATTTCATATATATTTGAATTGGGATTGACGAACAACTAATACCAATATTAGTCTTTATTAGTATCAAAGAGAAATTCGAAATCGAAATGGGGCGTGGCCAAGTGGTAAGGCAACGGGTTTTGGTCCCGTTATTCGGAGGTTCGAATCCTTCCGTCCCAGAGCGTCCACGTGAGAAAGGAAAGATTCTTCTCTTTAACAAATTTCTCTTTAAGTTTGGAAATTTTTTTCTTTAATCTTGGATATAGTGTCACCTTTTGTTCTTTATTTTCTATAAAAATAAAACCTTTTTCATTTAGTTTTTCACAAATGCGATTGAGTGTACGGGTAGAAATAAAGATATTTCATTGAATTCTAAATTCAAAACAATTTTTGGGTATATCATTAAGAGACTACTATTTTAATAGTCATATTGAAGTAAGTTACTTAGGAAAACTCTTTTTTCCATGAAATCGGAATTCTCGTATTATGTAATTCATTATGGAATTCTGAATTGAAAGAGAAAAAAAGATCCTTTTCTATTTCATACTCATGAAAACAAAAATTCTTTTTTTTTTTTTATGAACCTGGGTACTCGAAGAAATTTGAAAAATCCATATTATAAATATAGAGAAACTTATGACTTTTTCGAGTTATTGGAATAGCTTATATTTTGTTGGAATAGCTTATATTTTGTTAATAACTGATTTTATTCCGGAATTGGAAAATCCATAGGGCCGTTCTTTTTAGATTTAGAGTTTATTTGTTCGAAAAGAATTTTTTCCATAATTTAACATAACATCCCGAATGATCCGTTGAAGATTTTAATTAGATTTAAGGAAATGGATTCACTTTTCTTTTTTCTTTTTTAGAAATTTCTTTCACCCCATAGGATAGAGGGGCGAAATAACTTAAATCCTTTATAATAATAATATAAGACTTTTTTCCAGATAATTATTTACCTTTCCCTAGATACATACATAAAAAATATTTTGTATCATTGAGCCAATGACTATTCATGATTCCATATTGAATCAATTGCATACCGTTTCAAAATAAAATTTAAAATGAGAGGAGTGTTATGGTAAAACTTCGTTTAAAACGATGTGGTAGAAAGCAACGTGCGACTTGAAGGACATAATTCACTGTGGATTCTTACATCCGCCATTTTCTATATTCTATAGGAATGAAGATGCTCTTGAATCGACATAGTTTGTTCTGTTCCTATTAGGAACCTAATTTGTATTGGGTTGGTAAATAGGAATAGTACATGATGGAGCTCGAGCAAAATGTATTGATTCATTTATCGGGGGGGCGAATCTAGGGTTAGTAACAATTAATAAATTAGACTACTTTGTTAAGTATATCCTCAATATAGAAATTCAAATTTGAAATTGTAGGATTCAAATCCCAACAAGTGTGAAATAAAATAAATAATAGTTTTTATATTACATTACAAGGGAAAAAATCGTTCATATTATCTTTCCATAGAAGGAAATAACAAAAAACAAAAGGTATGTTGCTGCCGTTTTGAAAAAGGGGATAAGGATCACCGAAGTAATGTCTAAACCTAATGATTTTAAAAAGTAAAGAGAAAGAATTCCGGAACAAGGAAACACTATTTTCAATTGTCTTAATATTTTATTTTTAGTATAATGATGGAGACTAAAAAAAGATTCGAGACAAAACAAACAAAAGAGGTTAGAGACGACTCAAGAAATGCCTAAGGATTTACCTTCGGACTTTTTCAGAATTACCCAACTTGAGTTATGAGTACGAATGATATTTCTTTTTTTTTTTTTCTTTTTTTATGTGAATTTTTTATGTAAGTAAGAACAGAAAAACTTAAATCATAGTCTAAGTCATAAATTTTTTTATATATATTTTTTTTTTACATTATATACAGAAATATTAGAATCATTTTTTCTCGAGCCGTATGAGGAGAAAACCTCTTATACGTTTCTAGGGGGGGTTATTTATCTATATCTATATCTATCCCAATGAGCGATCTATCAAATCGTTGCAATTGATGTTCGATCCCGACGAGAAGGAAGAGATCTTCGAAAGGTGGGTTTTTATGATCCAATGAAAAATCAAACTTATTTAAACGTTCCTGCTATTCGTTATTTCCTTGAAAAAGGTGCTCAACCTACAGGAACTGTTCATGATATTTTAAGAAAAGCAGAATTTTTATTTTAAACGAATTCATAAAATAAATAAAAAAATTAGAAAAAAGAAAGGTAACTAGTATAAATTTGTGTGGTAATTATTTACTCACAATTGCTCTTTTCTTGTTCTATATGATGTTTTATATTTACCATATTTATTGTTGTGCCAATCCAACACAAATCCTTATTTTATGTAATTTTTTTTTATTTCATTTTTTTCTTAACAATTTTTTCATATTGACAATGGTGTGTCGAACAAATATAATTCGATCGTAGATAAATAGATCTGTTTATTTCGATCCTTATTTATTTATGGGTTTTTCCTTTACTTCATTCAAATTATGGGTTTGCCAAATTTACTATTTGTTATATAAGATATATTTTTTAAACGAAAAGCAAAAATTTTTTCTATTTTATAAAAAAGGGGGGCGGTCTTTAAATGTAAATTTTTACATTTTTTTTATCTGTCTTTAATTTAACCCAATCCACTTTGCTATTTTGTTTAATTGATCATCTAATCTTTCCTTTATATTTCTTTTGAATTCCAAATTCAATGTTTTTACGTAGTTGTATAGTTCAATTCCATTTTTTTTTTCACTTGTATATACATATTTATATGGGTTGCTAACTCAATGGTAGAGTACTCGGCTTTTAAGTGCGATTATGGTTTTTTACACATTTGAATGAAGTAACGAATTCGTCCAGACTTTTGGTAGAGTCTATAAGACCACGACTGATCCTGAAAGGTAATGGATGGAAAAAACCGCATGTCGTAATAAAATAATAAGAAAAAATGGAATTGCATTTTCATTTTTGAATTTCTTATTATATTCTTTCTTATTTTTTTTTTATTTTAAGAAATTCACAGTTAGAGTTTGGTCTAGTGAATAAATGGATAGAGCTCTATGGCTCTAATTCTGGTAAAATAAAAAAAAAAAGCAACGAGCTTTTATTCTTAATTTGAATAATTTCCCGATCTAATTAAACGTTAAAAATAACTTAGTGCCTGATGTGGGGAAGGGGTCTCCTGTAAATGGGCCTTTGATTCTTTTTTTTTTTGAAGAATAAAAAAAATCCTACCTATTTTCTATTATGGATTGGAAACTAATGTGTAGAAGAAACAGTATACTGACAAAAAAAATTTCCAAAGTCAAAAGAGCGATCGGGTTGCAAAAATAAAAGATTTTTTATCCTCCGATAATTTATTTATTTTTTATCCTCTGATAATTTATTTAATAGAACGAAGATAAATCTATTGGATAGTAGAAGGGGAGAGGAAAAAGATCTGTTGATTGGACTCTGTATTTCCGGGGTATATATTTTTTTCATACATTATATATACTCTGTTCTGACCGTATTGCACTATGTATAATTTGATAATACAAGAAATACCTATTGTTTCTGGTTCAAGTAGAAATTGAAGTCAATGGAAGAATTACAAGAATATTTAGAAAAAGGTAGATCTTGGCAACAATATTTCCTATATCCGTTACTCTTTCAGGAGTATATTTATGCACTTGCTCATGATCATGGTTTAAATGGTTTGATTTTTTATGAACCCATAGAAGTTTTTGGTTATGATAATAAATCTAGTTTATCGCTTGTAAAACGTTTAATTACTCGAATTTATCAAAAGAATTCTTTGATTTCTTCGGTTAATTATTGTAACCAAAATTTTTTTATTGGTCACACTCACAACATTTTTTTTTATTCTCATTTTTATTCTCAAATTATATCAGAAAGTTTTGCAATTATTGTGGAAATTCCATTTTCTTTGCGATTAGTATCTTATTTAGAAAAAAAAGAAATACCAAAATATCATAATTTACGATCAATTCATTCAATTTTTCCTTTTTTAGAGGACAAATTATTGCATTTAAATTATGTTTTAGATATACTAATACCTCATCCCATCCATATGGAAATCTTGGTTCAAATCCTTCAGTGCGGGATTCAAGATGTTCCCTTTTTACACTTATTGCAATTCTTTCTTCACGAATACCATAATTGGAATAATCTCTCCATTACTCAGAAGAAATCTATTTATGTTTTTTCGAAAGAAAATAAAAGATTATTTTGGTTCCTATATAATTCTTATGTATTTGAGTGCGAAATTTTATTAGTGCTTATTCGTAAACAATCCTCTTA